TTAATTTCCTGGTTTAGTGTGATAGGCATATCACATCTTATCTTAACAATGAATGAAAGTGGGAGAAATTTAATGAAGTTCAATCCTTTTTCTGGCAGACAACTCACTCCTAGAAATATATACCTTCATATTTTTTCTATGAAATATATTATATATTTCATATTATCCTTATATTGACAATTTCAACAAACTGTTCATACTATGAGCATAGTATGATGGCGTTCGGGCAAGCATGCCCCCATCGTCTAGTGGTTCAGGACATCTCTCTTTCAAGGAGGCAACGGGGATTCGACTTCCCCTGGGGGTAGGGTACTACGAAAGGAAGTTGATCATGGATTATCAATAGATTGAGAATTGATTTGGCCGGGGTCGATGCCCGAGCGGTTAATGGGGACGGACTGTAAATTCGTTGGCAATATGCCTACGCTGGTTCAAATCCAGCTCGGCCCAAGGATTCGCTGAGCCAAGATCACATTATATAATCCTATAGCTAGCTATAGAAAGAATAAGAAAAAAACTTTCAGATATACCCCTCTTTTTTGTTCTCATAAATGCTGATCTTTTTAATAATCTAGATTCATATCACGATCTGGAAGTCTAAAGAAAAGAGCAAAGAACCGAAAAGGAAAAGACTCTTTTTGTTCATTGTTCATTGAACGATGGATTCTCAATCGTTTTGGCAATAACAAAAGGATTAAATTAATCCATAACACCTTATTTTTATTTTTTGGGGATTGTAGTTCAATTGGTCAGAGCACCGCCCTGTCAAGGCGGAAGCTGCGGGTTCGAACCCCGTCAGTCCCGACAGACCCAATAAAAACTTTTACTTTTCTATGAAAGGGGCGATGAAAGAGGGATAAGGAGCATAATTTTTAGATCATTAAAAAAACGGAGCAGAATTTAGAACTTAACTCTGTCCTTCTTTCCATTTCCCCTCGACTCTTTGTTTGTATTTGTAACCAATGGAAGCGGAAACACAGTTAGATGATATTTCATCAGATGCTTGTACCCGAAAGGCGAGAGTTTTTTTCGAAAAATAATGAAAAAAAAAGGCATTTTTTATTTGATTAGAAAGATTCGGTATGTATAAAAGATCTTCCTATGTTATACTATTCAATTCTGGACGGTGAATCGATTTGCTAGCTCAGATATTGTTAGTCACGATATTGGGCCGAGTCAATATCATTATCATCGAGATGTCATCCCATTGAATTTACAGGCGAAAGGTTTATCATCTCTATGGGATTAAATCCCGAGTTATTGTGAAGTAAAAAAAACGAAAGATGAGATTATGGAAGTAAATATTCTTGCATTTATTGCTACTGCACTGTTCATTCTAGTCCCTACTGCTTTTTTACTTATCATATATGTAAAAACAGTCAGTCAAAATAATTAAGTTGAATGAAACTTGACTTCGGAGTTCTTAGCAAGGATTCCCTTTTTTCTTTTTCGTCTTAAATGAAATGAGCGGACTAGAATCCGCAGTATTCTATGAGATCGGATAGTATGGTAGAAAGAAAAGAGTCATATATTTCTTTCTACCATACTCTTTTTTTTTTAGTATTAGATAGTTAAAAAAGCGAACTCAATTTCGTAGTACCCTTAGAGTCCACTTCTTCCCCATACTACGAGTGAAAGGGAAAATGTAAAGACTACCATTAAAGCAGCCCAAGCGAGACTTACTATATCCATGTGACTTGTGTCCCCTATCTCTATGAATATGCAGGAATTATTCCATTATTGCTCACTAATAATAGTGAAATCAATGGTGCAGAGTCAAAAAAAAAGGGGGGGTGTTCTGCACCAACACTATTGATAAACTAATTCACTAAACCCATTTATTCTTAATATGATTTATAGTAGAATCGGGAAACATTAAGCCCAAGCAAAATAACAACAGGTAGTGACGTCCTTCCAAGTATCGAGGGGATGTTACTAATAGAACATGTAAAATAATAAAATATCCAGTGTTTATTTTTTCGCCCTTACTAAATAAAAGGCATAAAAATAGGGAATCAAGACGGATCGCTATCCATCACAATCACAGACCTCCATTCCCCATTTGATCTAATCCTTACCCTCTCCCGATTCTGTCTTTTAAACAATAATAAACTAGTCTAGTCTTGACTAGGACTAAGGTTACTGAATAGAAAAAGAAAAGAAAAAAAGTGCCAATCTAATTCTACATCTAATTCTACAGTAGTATTGGAAGGGCTATCAAGACTTACCGATCACTCTAATCTTTTCTTTTGGTGAATCCTTGGCGCAAGGATTTACAGCCCTCTACAGATGTTTAGAATAAAAGAAGTATCAAAAGCCGCCCCCCCTGGATAATAATTCGTTGGGTTATATCAGTAGAAAGTAGAAGAGACTAAGGATTTTTTAGTCTTGTGTTGATCAGGCGACACCCGGATTTGAACTGGGGAAAAAGGATTTGCAGTCCCCCGCCTTACCACTCGGCCATGCCGCCAAACTGATACAAAATAGATGAAAATATCCC